TTTGATTGAATTAGGATCCAAAGAAGAAAAAGGATCGAAGAATCATAATCAGTCTATGATGAGAAGAGAATATCCGCCTATTTTCTGTTATCTTGTGTACATAGCGGGGATACACGAGACAATCAAAATAGAAAAACAATCCAATAGAAAAGAAAGTTTAGGAATTTGTACTAGCTCGATGGCATAGGGGTTTGTTGTTGATAACTCGAAGGATGGGAAAGGGGTTTGAGAATTTTTAGGGTATGGAATCATAGTCTAACAACTCGAATGATGATCTAAAGAGATCCATTAATCATAGTCTATAAAATATAGATCCCTTAATCAGTCGAGTTGTTCTAATTTCTAAGTTCTTGCTTGAATCGGGAAGAAAGAGATAAGCCGACAAAGAAGAAAACATTAGTTTTGCAAACAGGAAGAGTTAACAGTTTTCGCAAGAAAACAATTTTCTCTTTATCTCGGGAGCCTCGAAGGAAAGATCTTTCTTTGACTTAGATAAAAAATTTTCTATTTTGAGAGCTTTTTATAGTTCGAGTTGATTAGTCGGACCGACCCAATAATTAAGATGAATGACTCGAAATTTACTCGGTTTTGGGTCATAATCATTCGGGAGGAGAGATGGCCGAGTGGTTCAAGGCGTAGCATTGGAACTGCTATGTAGGCTTTTGTTTACCGAGGGTTCGAATCCCTCTCTTTCCGTACCTTAACCCAACGCACCGATCTTATCATAAGAGATCAAATAAGAATAGATATCCTTATTCCATACAGTTAGACCTTTCTTTGATATAGATTCTCTATTCATACTTGCTGTGGCACGTCAAAGCCTAAAAAGAAAGGGGGAGATAAGGAAAGAAAATCTCCCTCTCGATCTATGATACAGAACAATACGGCTCAAACCCTTCTTTCTCTTAACCTTAGGTTAATTTACTTCGCCGACAGGGAGCAAAGTTGTCTGCACGTTACCTTATTAGAAAATTTTTTGATTTTTCTTCGGTTTAAGTCTGACGAGAATAATATTCTACGACTAGCAATTCATTGATTTTCAAACCGACCCATTTACTATCTATTATTTGATTAACTAATCCTTTATAGTGCACTGGGTCAAGAGTTAAATGGTTTGGTAATTCCTTGCGCGGAGAGGAATGGAGAGAATTTTGAATTAGAACTTTAGATTTTCCTTCATCCTTTGCTGTAATAGTATCTCGGGGTTTGCAGCGATAACTTGGTATGTCTACGATCCGACCATTTACTAAAATATGTCGGTGGTTAACTAATTGGCGAGCTCCCGGAATAGTCGGAGCCATACCCAATCGAAAAAGAATGTTATCCAAGCGCATTTCAAGTAATTGTAGTAAAACCTGACCTGTTGGACCTTTGGCCTTTCCGGCGATACGAACGTATGTAAGCAATTGGCGTTCTGTAAGACCATAATGAAAACGCAATTTTTGTTTTTCTTCTAGGCGAATACGATATTGGGATTTTGTCCCAGATCCCGATTGGTTTCTACGATCTTTTCGGTCTTTGGGACTTTTCTTAGTTAGTCCCGGTAAAGTTCCCAGCCGACGTATTTTTTTGAAACAAGGTCCTCGGTAACGTGACATAAAGACTCCTTCCTCTTACTTTAATATTTCACTCTTATTGATGAAATTTCATTTGATAGAATAAAACTAAACTAAAACTGAACTAAATGAGAACTGACGTGAAATTGACTCAAATGTACTATTAAAGAATAACGAGCCAAATTGGCTAAAAAAATATCCAGCTCTTTACTTTATGGTCTCTATTTCGAAAAAGAAAAGGATAAAGAAATATCCAGAGCGTTCCTTTATATTCTCTATATGGATATAGAAAAAGAAAAGGATCTTTTTATACCCTAGTTGAAAGTTCCTATAACATAATAAATCGATAGAAATCGATGACTTTTAGCAAAAGCGGAAGACATTTTTTCAATAGTCTTTGATTTCAAAAGGACATTCTCAATGATGAAAAATCAAAAAAAGACAGAGAGAAAAGCCTACTATCGGAATCGAACCGATGACCATCGCATTACAAATGCGATGCTCTACCCTCTGAGCTAAGTAGGCTGACATAAGAGAAATTCGACACGCCGACCAATTCACTAAACTCTCAGAATCCTTACTTGCGATTAATATAATTTTGTGAAATTCTTAGCTATTCATAAGAAATATGACTAGAAAAACAGGAAAATAGAGAATTGCAAAAAAATATGAAATCTTAGAGAACAGAACGCTTCATTTGGGCCTATCAAATTTCGATTTCTTTTTCACAATAAGATTATAGATTGTTTAATAAGAAATGAAGAAATAGTCCAAAAAGTTTTTGTTTTTGAATTCAACTGACATTTGGAATTCTTTTGATTCTCCTTCGCTATTTTCTTCCCTATCATCTATCTTTCAAATTCTAATTATTGAATGGAAGTCTTAGGTCTAACAAATGAGAGATGCCGCCGCTTTCATTCGGAAAGGTAAAATTTAGGACGCAA